TATGATCAGATTTATAAGTAAGCATCTCTTGTAAAATATGAGCAACACCAAATCCCTCTAAAGCCCAAACTTCCATTTCTCCTACTCGTTGTCCCCCTTGTTTTGCCCTTCCTCTAAGGGGTTGTTGTGTAACAAGTGCGTAATGCCCACTAGAACGTCCATGGATTTTATCATCAACTTGATGAATTAATTTTAAAATATAGGACTTTCCTATTAAGACAGGTTGTTCAAAAGGATTTCCTGTTCTTCCATCAAATATTCTGCTTTTTCCCGGATATTCCGGTTCAAATACCCATGGATTTTTTGTTTGCTTACTGGCTTCATATAATTCAGAAAACACTAGCTTTCTCGAAGCCTCTTGCTCATATCTCTCATCAAAAGATGCTATTCTATAATGTCTTTTTAACAGATCCCCCGCTAACCCGAGCGAACATTCAAATATCTGTCCCACATTCATTCGTGATGGTACTCCTAATGGGTTGAAGACCATATCAACAGGTGTTCCATCTTGCAAATAAGGCATATCTTGTCTAGGCAAAATTTTGGAAATGATACCTTTATTCCCATGTCTTCCAGCTACTTTATCACCTACTTTGATTTCACGTTTCTGTGAAATATATACACGAATCATTTCTAAATTATAACAGGAACTCCCCTTTTTCCGGATCCATCTCACATCAATAACGCGCCCTCTTCCGCCTATAGGTAGTTTTAGAGAAGTTTCTTTTGCAGTGGATACCTGAATTCCAAGAATGGCTCTTAATAATCTATCCTCTGGAGCATACGAGGATTCGTTTGCCGTCTGAGGCCTTAATTTTCCTACTAAAATATCACCTGTTTCCACCCAAGATCCCAGCATCACAACTCCATTTCTGTCTAAATTGCGGAGTAAATGAGCCTCTAGATGTGGTATTTCCCTAGTGATTCTTTCAGGTCCTTGGCTTGTCATATGAGTCTTTATTTCATATTTCCGGATGTGAAAAGAAGTATAAATATCTTCATATACCAAACGTTCGCTAATTAGTACTGCATCTTCAAAATTGTAACCTTCCCATGGCATATAAGCTACTAATACATTTTTTCCTAAAGCGAGTTCCCCAGCAACTGTAGCCGCACCATCTGCTAAAATTTGTCCCTTTTTAATGCATTCACCTCGCGAAACCTGAGGTTTTTGATGCATACAAGTATTTTTGTTGGAACGTTGACAGATAACTAATGGAATACTTATAGTAGTGTCTCCATTACTTGCAAAAAGAATCTTGTCAGGATCAGTATAAATGATCTTTCCCTCGTGTTCGGCTATAGCGGAAACCCCCGAATCTAGAGCCGTTTGACGTTCCAGTCCAGTTCCAACAATGCACCTCTCGGACTGAGAAAGCGGAACTGCTTGGCGCTGCATATTAGAACTCATTAAAGCCCGATTCGCATCATTATGCTCGATAAAAGGAATGAGAGAAGCTCCAATAGAAAAATATTGGAAGGGAAAAATACTTCTAAGATGAATCTGTTCCCATGCAATAGTCAGGAACTCTTGACGGTATCGAGCTGGAACAACCTGTTCTTCCTGAATACTCTGATTCAAGGCCAAAGAATTTCCAGCTGCTACCCTATAATATTCATCTCTATTTGGTGATAAATAAACTATCTGTGCCTCTTTTTTTGATCTTTCAGATATTTCATAAAACGGACTCTTTATGGATCCCCAATGGCCAATCCTCACATGAATGGCTAAGGATCCAATAAGTCCAACATTGATTCCTTCGGACGTGTCAATTGGACAAATACGTCCATAGTGGCTAGGATGAATATCTCGTATCCGAAAACTAGCAGTTTTCCCCGTCAATCCTCCAGGACCCAAATAACTCAATTTTCGCCCATGAACAATTTGTGTCAATGGATTAGTTCGATCCAAAACTTGAGATAAAGGATGTAGGCCAAAAAACGATTCATAAGTGGTTGTTAATGAAGTTGAAGTTACCAAATTTTGAGGAGTCGGTATCAATTTATGACGAATTGCTCCAGATATAGTTCCTCGAACTGCGTTTTCTAAACGAACAAGAGCCAGTCCAAATTGATCCTGTAGCAAGTCCGCTATAGAACGAATACGCTTATTTTTCAAGTGATTCATATCATCAAGTGTACCCATTCCAAATTTCATTCCGATCAAATGATCCACAGCAGCCAATACATCTCGTGGTAACAAAAATGTATTGTTCTGAGGTATATCAAGATTCAGTCGACGATTCATATTTCGTCGACCAATCCTTCCTAATTCACATCTTTGTTGAAAAAATTTCTTTTGTAATTCCTTACATAAGGACTCAGAAAATATCGGATCCCCGCCTACACAAGCAAATTGTTGATAAAATTCCAAAATAGCACTTTCTTTTGACCCAATCTTTTTTTTCTCCTTATCATTCAGGAAAGACAAGAAAATTTCAGGGTAACAAACATTATCCAGAATTTCTCTTAGATTCGAACCCATAGCCGACGATAGAACTAGAATAGATATTTTTTGTTTCCTACTCACACGGGCCCATATCCTTGATTTTCTATCAATCTCTAATTCTGATCTCCCCCCCCAATCTGATATTATGGTACTGGTATAGACAGAAATTCCGTTATGGTCCAATTCTGAACGGTAGTAAATACCAGGACTTTGCAATATTTGATTGATCACAATTCTGTATATTCCATTTATTATAAAGGTTCCCAGGGAATTCATTATTGGAATGTTTCCAATAAAAATGGTTTCTTCTTGCATATCTCTACCGGTTTTCCAAATTAATCCCGCGGGTACATATAATTCAGAAGAATATGTGAGTGATTCATACACAGCATTTCTTTCGTTTATCAAGGGTTCTACCAATTGATATCTTTCTACAAATAATTTAAATTCAATTTCTTGATCTGTGTCTTCAATTTTCGGAAACTTATGAAATTCTTCCGTCAAGCCCTCATTAATAAACCTACAAAATCCCTCAAATTGGATCTGACTAAATCCAGGTATTGTGGACATTCCCTCATTTCCATCATCCCAGAGCATCTTAATTTAAAAGTTTCCACTTTATCGAAAAATCCCATTATTAGCTCACTATTTATCGATCCATATGGATCGATTTCGCAATGATGGAATGTATATTCCGTTTACTGAATCACATAAAATTTTAGACAACCCTACTTCATACGTATGAGAACGGAAATGAGACAGAGGAATGAAGAGCATTTTCGACGCAAGTTCGAATTTGCGACAGGTACAAATGGAAATGAATTTATAAAATAAAGCATTCCCAGAAAAATTCCGTTACTTACACTTATGGAGTCTTATATAGAATATAAAAATTCATCCAACTTCTACCTATTATTATGATAATACGATTAGATTGATTGGGTACCAAAAAAATAAATGGATTCAGAATGAAATCGAATCTCTATGAATGAGATAAAGAAAGTCAGTAGTAATATGGGTTTCCCTTTAGTTAAAGTAAATTTTATTTCATGTTGAAAAAATTTTTCGGATTTTTTTACTTTAACTATATAACTATTACTATATAACCATATATAAATATAATTATATTTTTACTATATAATTTTTACTATATATATAATATGGATTTATGGAATATGATTGAATTGCATAATAGGAATAATATTTACTAAATAAAGTATATGCCGGTATAGCTATCCACCTATCCACATATCTCATCTTTTTTTTATAGCAATTTTGTTTTGTTTGTGGTAACAGAAGTCAGGTCACACTATATCATAATTTCCACTTTTTCCATTCTATTATAGAAAACGAAAAAAAAAAGCACGACGATTCCCTATAAGGATATGGGATATGTACATAAAAAGGACCCGTCCCGGTATATGTGTAACAATTTTTGTTTTTGGTTTGGGGTATGGGTTTACATATACACATATCATATATTGTTATATTTGAATTGATTTGTTATGCCAGTAAGTAAAGGCAACAATTTGAGATAAAAATGGAAGAACTTTTCACTAATTCAAAAAAAAAAAAAAATAGTTAATGGTTCCAATTTGCACTAAATTTTTCAGTCTGTGACCGAAAATCCATTTTTTACCTTTTTTTACCTTCTCAATGGAAAGAGAAGGGGAGTTTTTAAGGGGTGTGATAACCAATCGAAGAGAATAATCTAAATTTGATTGGATCAAAAAAAGAAAAGAATTAGTAATAGAATCTTAGTAAAAGAATATGGATGAATACTCTTTTTTTACCTATTTTAGATTTGGATCGGATTTGGCGACATGGCCAAGTGGTAAGGCAGGGGACTGCAAATCCTTTATCCCCAGTTCAAATCTGGGTGTCGCCTGATCAACAAAAAACAAACGGGGGATTTCTTATTCTACTGATTTAATTCGAAGAATTTTGTCCCCGAAGCCGGAAAAGTATAAGCCTATCGATAGTTTTTTTTTCTCAAAATCTGGTACTTGGGTGTGGCTCAAACCGATACAAATAGGAATGAAGTGAGTCTTACTTAGTAATATGATTGACTCTCACTATTTTTTTTTTCAAAAAAAAAAATAGTGAGAGTCAATTCTGGGATTCACAACAACGAAAATCAGAGGTCGAAAGTATCCAAAGGTTCCTAAAAGACAATCCATTTTTCTCCTAGGATTGAAGAAGAGATTGTACGAAAGAGTATCAAGAATTCCTAATTATTTTTGACTACCACTACTAAAATTGTGTCTACTGACTCCATCTGGAATTAGATTGGATAGGCTGATGGGAAATCCATTTAGAAGTTGTGGAAAGTATTTAAGAAACTTTGTATCCAGACTCACGAGGGTCTCTGAGTAATCAGACATTCAATCAGGATAGTCGGTCAACTCTTATTTTAATTTTTATAGAGTAAAAGTCAAAGTCGAAAAAAAGGGGGGGTAACAAACAATAGGTCTTAGTATTCCAACATGTTTCATTTCATTAGGATAGAAGTATTCCTTTGCTATCCAATTTTCCAAGAAAAGGTATGTGTATCATATCTGTACTTAATCTTAATACTTATACTTCCAAATTCTACCAGATAGAATTTTGTTACAAGTAGATTCATTGGATTGGTTCATTAAAAGCCTTAAGTCAGAATTATATTTTGACTCTGCGCCATTAATTCCACTATAATTATTAATCAATAATTAAATAATTTCTTCATAGAGATAGGAGACATAATTCATATGGATATAGTAAGTCTCGCTTGGGCTGCTTTAATGGTAGTCTTTACATTTTCCCTCTCACTTGTAGTATGGGGAAGGAGTGGACTTTAGGGGGACTACTAGTTGAGTAATTTAATTGTATGAATTGTTTAATTGAGCGTTTTGCGAAGCTTTTTCTTTTTTAAGAATGTCTCTGTTTAAAAATTATACTGAAATATAGTAATGAATAAGAGAATACAATAATGAATAATAACCATTCGATCAAACAATGAATGATTACTTTACTATAAGTTCTATTTCGAAACTCAAATCTACGCATGATAGGAAAATTTTTTCAACCAGATTCTTCCTAAACATTCTATTTTAATAAACCAGTTCTTACCAGAATTAGGGATATTACAATGAGCAAAAACCAGAAATGGGTTTTTTCTTTTTTTCTTTATTTGTATTTGTTTCCCTCTTTTTTTACTTTTACTGTTCTAAGAGAACAGAAAGTTGTTCCGCTAATCTAATTAGATTATGGCAATACATACTTTCTATTGGAAGTGACTAGTTGTTGTCCAAACCAAATAAAAGAGGTTCTACACATAAGAAGATTAGATCCTTCTTTCGTTGCGCGATTCACGTATCGTGTATTTCACCTTTCTTTTAGACTCCTCTCCATTTTTTATGCTTAAGACATGAGATGAGTCAAAAAAAAAAAGCATAAAAAAATGGAGAGGAGTCTACTCTATTAACCTATTCCCTTTTACAAATCTGAATAAATTATCATAGAATAGAACTCCGCGGATCATGTTTTCTTTTCTGTTAATGGATCAAGCAATAGCTTATTGGGGTGGGAAATCTAAAAAAAGAAAAAGATTCTTTGGTTTCGTTTTCTTTTCTCTTTTTTTATTTACTTTTTTATTTAATTTGAAATTTCTAATAGATTAGTATATGCCCATATTATTCTTGTTCCATTGATTCTTTTGATGGATCTCAGGATCCATCCTATATAAATAAATTCTAAAATAGGTTAAGAATTAGAACAGTTGGCCTTCGATTATTTTGGATCGATCGAAATACACACAGGTAAATGTAGCCAAAAAAAAGAATTGGGCTGCTATTTTTATTTTGATGTACTATTTAGATATACATCTAATCTATGTACATATTGATCTAGATATGGGCTTTTTCCTATAAAAAAGCCCATATCTAGATCAATATATAATACAACTCTCTATGAAAATAATGAATATGATAATATATACTATATAATAGTGGATAACTATACCATACTATCTAGGCTTAGATAGTACTATCTCAGATACTTATTATCTCAGATACTTATGATTCCAGCCAGATCATTTCTTTCGTTTAAGACTTGAAGTTTGAATCCCTTTCTTCAATCATTGATGAGAACTAATAATTAAAGTTTCAATCAAATTAGTCATTTTGACTGACTGTTTTTACGTAGATGATAAGTAAAAAAGCAGTAGGAACTAGAATGAACAGTGCAGTAGCAATAAATGCGAGAATATTTACTTCCATAATCTCATTGTTTTTTTACTTCGCAATAACTCGGGATCTAATCCCATAGAGATGAGAAATTGGATTCCTGTAAATTCAATGGGATGAATTGCATTCTGATGATACTGAATCGGATCAGTATTATGAATAACAATATATGATCTATCAAATAAATTCATCGTCGAGAATTGAATAGTATAACATATTTATCTATACTAAATCTGAAAAAAGGATTCTTTATTGGATCAGGAATCCAATTGAATTTACATCCTTTTCCACTTTTTCTTTTCTATAAATAACCCAACCTTATAGTCTTCCTTATATATTCATATTCCTCCTTCGTTATATTATACTTATACATACAATTATGAGTACATACAATTATGAGGTATTATATGACTGGTATGGTATTCTATGGATGACACACAGATCAAAAGAAAAGAGTAGGAGTGAGATGGAAAAAGGACGAGTTAAGTATAAAAAATCGAATATAATTCCAATGAATTTAATAAAAAGGAGTGTTACTCGTTCTCCTCTTTTATTTTATTAGTATTTCTTTCTTCAATTGGGACTGGAAGGCATACATAAAAAATGGAGTGTGCAATTTAGTTTATTTGAATGAAAATGAGATAGATTGTTTCCAATTAGTCATTAAGGATACCCCTCCCCCCCAAAAAAAGTTGGAGCTCAAAGGGGTTTTCATTTACCCTGACAAGTACTCTGTTGAGGAACTTATGTTAAGTTCGTTGTGTCTCGTACAATAAACGAGTACAATTTGCATATGTACTCCGGTAAAAAGGGGTACTCTTTTCTTTTCTATTTTATTCATCAATAATATTGAAAAAAACAAAAGTGAACGAGTATCTCTTAAAAAAAAATAGTAAAGTAAATATAAGAATACTACCCGAATCTAACTATTATGTTATGTCTCTCTCTTATCAATCGGCACTAATGAAATAAATGGAAATTCCCGTATTTGTCTAATGAGAAATACGAAATAAAAACAAAAGAAATCGGGATCCCGCTGGGTATTAGATCTTGCTCCCTGTTTCTTTTTTTTCACGTTAAATAAATTTATCCATTTATTTAACGGATCGGATCCTAGTTCGGGACTGACGGGGCTCGAACCCGCAGCTTCCGCCTTGACAGGGCGGTGCTCTGACCAATTGAACTACAATCCCAGCGAGGTGTATGGTATACATATTCTTAATGGTTTTATTCTTAATGGTTTTTTTAAAACCATTTTTTTTCTTCGTCGTGTTGTAAGAGAGACATGAATGATATACTAACTGATGTTATATACACATAGATATGGACTATACTGAAAGTAACACGGAGATATGGACTATAGTCAAAGTAACACAGATTACTAGTAACCCATGTTTTTTTATTGCCAAAAATGGATAATCAACCTTTCAATGAGAAAAAAAACTATTTTTCTTTTCATAATCTTTGATTAAGTATTATCAATCTAGAGTCTTAGAAAGATCAGAATGAATCAGAAAAACATCGATACATAAGAAAAAATGCTTGATCCGTAAAAGAGAAGGATTCCATTTTTATGTAGGACAAATTGATTATATCATTGGTTATATCATATCATATTTATTTTTTTTATGGAGCGGCGAATTTTTGGGCCGAGCTGGATTTGAACCAGCGTAGACATATCGCCAACGAATTTACAGTCCGTCCCCATTAACCGCTCGGGCATCGACCCAGGAAGAATTCATTTGAGGCTTATGGATAGTCCATGATCAACTTCCTTTCGTAGTACCCCCAGGGGAAGTCGAATCCCCGCTGCCTCCTTGAAAGAGAGATGTCCTGAACCACTAGACGATAGGGGCATATCTGCCCGACTGTCATTATACTATGATGATAGTATGTATAGTTTTTTGGAATTGTCAATATAATCTAATGATATGAGTCAATATAATCTAATGATATGACTAGGTCCGAACACTCTTTTCTACTTTTGTGTTATGATTCCATAGAATTTTGGATTGGATGGGAATAAATGAACCGTACAATTTTCATTATTTTTTTTTATTATATTTTGATTATTTAATTTATTATTATTATTTTAATTTATTATTATTATATATTATTATTATATTATATATAATCAAAATATATTATAATAATATTATAGTATAGCGAATATAGCGAAAAGGGGGTATAGGATTATGTCCGTTCAGGCAGTGATTGGTCCAGCATAACGGAAAAGGGTGTAAAAACCCACTTAATTTATTTTCTTCTTCACTCATTAATTTGAACTTCAAACTCGTTGCTTCCTTCATTGTTCAGATAAAATGGGCCATACATATCACTATCTCACATTAAGTCAGAAAATTCAAAAACGATAGAAATTCTCTTTTTTACTTTTTTATAAAAAATTCGGTTCAGGGTACGAATACCTTCATCATATAATTCAATAAAATCTATTGAATCTATGTCAGTGTCAGATTGGTACATGTATCAATTGAGTAAATCCCGTTTTGATTGGTCAGTAAAAGGAAACAAGCGGGGTGTCGGTCTTGAAACAATTCATTGCATTATTAAAATAAAATTGACCTGCTTCACTTTTTGAGGGTAAATCGAATTGATCCTTTACTTTATAAATATAAATAAAACCCCCATATATATATGATATGTACATAATATATACATATATTATTTATATTTGTATTTGTTTGAAGTATGCAGTGCAGTAAACTCATAATGAAAATGGCTATAATTCATGAATTGAATACAAAGGGCCCTTTTAACTCAGTGGTAGAGTAACGCCATGGTAAGGCGTAAGTCATCGGTTCAAATCTGATAAGGGGCTTTTTCCACTAAACTCAAGTTTTAGTCTTCGTTTTCGGTGTAGAATAGAGATACTCTTTTTATTTGTAAAAAGCAAAAGGTAACCACCATTATAATGACTTTTTATTATTACGAGTTATAGTTAGAAAGTTTATTAAAAAGTGAAACATTATTAATTATTAATTCATTATTATTTAGTTAGTATAAGTATAAATAGTAATGAATAATTGTAGTTAGTAGAACTAGTCTACCCTGTCCTGTAATGAGAGAGTAGTTTTTTTTCATGTTTAATTATTCAAATTGTTGTTTGTTGACAGGAATATTATAGAATATTTTAGATGTCCAATTATTATTATGAAATGTCCAATCACTATTATGAATTACCAAACCAAAGTATTCTTACTTCTCCATTGTTCTTATCAAACCCAGCATAAAATTTAAAATAAAGAAAAAGTAAGTGGACCTAACCCATTGAATGACGACTATATCAGCTATTCTGATATTTAAATTC